ATCCATTTATTCGATACTCATCTGCTTCGATTTCCACTTTATGTAATCGAGCCCGGGCTCTTTCGAGTTGTTCAATAGCCCCCCTACGAAATTCTTCTGAATTTCGAATAGTACTCAAGATCCTCTGTTTTCGCTTATCTAATAAATCATTTAATGAAAGTAGATTATCTTTCCATTCATTCATTTCAAAATTCTCATATCTCTTCCCGAACCAAACATGAATCTTTCGATTCATTTGGCTCTCACGCTCAATTGTTTCTTTTATGGGTATTTTCGCCACATATCTTTGAATGGAATGAGCCTATCCTCTCTCTATCCTCTTTTTTCTGTTCGTATTCAAAGATAAAGATATCGAAACTTATATAAATCAGAATATTAGGGGACTCTTCAGACTAAAAAAAATTGTCAGCAAAGTTGTTTTTTTTTTCTTTTTGTATTTTGTAAATCAGTGGAAAATCAAAAATAAAGTTTGAATGAAGTTTATAAAGTAAAGAACAAATAAAAAAGAAAAAAAAAATGGAATCGAAATATAGAAATGAAATAGAGTGAAATAGAATTCTGAATTGACATTTTTATTATTAATTATTAATACTTAATTATTAATAGATAACTATTAATAGAACTTATATAACTTAATAAATATTTGTATTTTTGTATTTGATTATGATTCTTAATCACTGAATCATATTTGATTCACATTCGACTTATACTAAAATGGAGAATCAGATTTCCCTTTTTTTTCATACAAAAAAATTCCAAAAATTTGTATTATTTATACATTCTTTATACAATACATATACATAGGTCGTCGATTCGGCAGTGGATTAAAAAGGGCAGTAAATGGTTCAAATCAGTTTATCCATATGAGTGTTCTACATCGGACAAATTCCCAATTATTCTTTCTACTAACGTAGCGGTAGAAAGAGTACCGTGCTATTTTGTGCCTGGACTTCAAACAATTTCTTTCTATTTTTAACTTTTAACCATGTAAAAGACCTCAATATGATTATGGTTTGATAGATAATCAAAGTTCATTGACCAATTAGGCACGAAATGCTATAGTTCTTGTATAGAATTTCTTTAAGAAATCCAATTCCGAAGTAATTCGTTGGATTGTGCACACTTTATTCCTATTTCTAATTTCTAAATAGAATAATGTAATGCAGCCGGTGAAATCCAGCCTATTCTTGAAATAAAAAACCCGCACACACTCCCTTTCCAAAAAAAATCAGTACACCCAGCACTACACTTAGATTTATTGGATTTGTTGCTAAAATATCGGTATTCAACTCGAAACTCCCAGCGGAGGACCAGTGTCCCAAGGAAACGAAAGAATCGGTAATAATTTTCATATGTTCTCCTCTTATATCTTCTAGTCTTATAGATAGGACTAAGAAATAGGAAATAGATAGGACTAAATAAAGAAAAAAAGAGTTCTTTTTGTTTTTTCATTGATTTCTTGTAATGGAATTCCTAATGGAATCTTTCTTTTTTTATGACAATAGATGCCATTTCCATTTCTTATTCTCTCTTTGAGTTTGTAATAAAATACTCCAAGTTTGGGAAGTTGAACTTAGTTTCGGAGTCTCGTGTCAATCGTGAAAAATCTACTTTGTTTTACTTTGTGAAAATGCCTCCTAATATTAATATATACAAATACAAAGTCAAATAAAAAAAGAAAAAAAAATTTCATTGTATGAAACTCAGAACAAAAGCGAAGAAAGGAACCGAAGGGAAGAAAGCGAGTGGATCTGCGAATTCCTTATCCTCAAATCAACCCTTCCCATAGTATTGTTTCGACAAACAAAAAAGAAATAGTTGTATAGTTGTAGGAGTAAGGTGTTGATATAATTCGAAAGAGCAAAGGGTAAATCTGAGTGGATAAACTCAGAAAAATGATACACATTTTTTTTTTCTTTTTTACATTTTGATTCTGGGATGAAATTAAACATTAAACAAAAGGATTTGCAAATAAAAGAGCTAATGCCACGACCAGCCCATAAATTGTTAAAGCTTCCATAAAAGCCAAACTAAGCAATAAAGTACCTCGTATTTTACCCTCTGCTCCTGGTTGTCTCGCAATACCTTCTACAGCTTGGCCCGCAGCAGTACCTTGACCAACTCCAGGTCCAATAGAAGCAAGCCCTACAGCCAATCCAGCAGCAATAACGGAAGCAGCAGAAATAAGTGGATTCGGATTCATAGTAAGGTCCTCATACAAAAGAACGAAATGGTTAATAATACAATCAACCAACGAATTACTACTTAATCTTTTTTGACTTTTAATCTTTCTTTACTTATTTATCTACTTATTTTATTTTTGTCTATTTCTATTTTGATTTCGACTTCTTTTTTTTTATTTTCTTATCACTTCACTAAAATATATCGGGTCGAAATACTAAAAGCTCCAAATGGAAATAGGGAAATCAAAATATTAAAGAATAAAGAATATTAAAAAATTCTTTTATTCTTTCTCTTTCATTCAATTCACAATCACAGACAAAATAAAAATCGAAAAAAAGGACTTCTATTTGAACCCATCTAAAGCGAGCTATAAAAAAAAGAAATAAGAAATAGGGATAATTTCTATCTAATATATATCTAATATCCAACTAGTAAATAACATATACCTTTCTTCCATAACGTAAACCTTCTTCCTATATTTTTTTTTGATTCTAGGAATATTTTAGGAATAGAAATATATAGAATATGAAATGATATAAATAATATATATATATATATATAATATATATATATAAATATATATATAAAATATTCTAAATACAATAATCAATAATATAATAAAATCTAATAACTAATAATAAATCAATAATATAATACTATAAAAATAATACTATAAAAATAAAAAATACTATAAATATAAATATAAAATTAATATACTATAAATATAAATATAAAATTAATATGATTAGTTAATATGATTAAAATGTATAATGATTAGAATGTATAATGAAATAATGAGTTATATAATGGGTTATTGGTAACTATTTGAATTTGCATTTGCTTCTCCAACCCAATGGATTATGTTAAACTCCCCATTGCTTGAATTAGGATCAACTTCAAAAGAGACTATTTCATAAAGTTAGTCAATGATGTTCCTCCATAGATTCACCTATATAAGCCGCAGCCAAAGTTGCAAAAATAAGAGCTTGAATACCACTTGTAAATAATCCAAGAAACATAACAGGTATAGGAACTATCGAAGGCACTAAAGAAACAAGAACAACAACTACTAATTCATCAGCCAATATATTTCCGAAAAGTCGAAAACTAAGAGATAAAGGTTTTGTGAAATCTTCTAGGATATTAATTGGTAAAAGTATTGGAGTTGGTTGAATGTATTTTCTGAAATATCCCAATCCTTTTTTGCTAAGACCCGCATAAAAATATGCCACTGATGTGGGTAAAGCTAAAGCAACAGTAGTATTTATATCATTCGTGGGCGCAGCTAACTCCCCATGAGGTAACTTTATGATTTTCCAAGGTAAAAGAGCACCTGACCAGTTAGAAACAAAAATAAATAGGAACATCGTTCCAATAAATGGAACCCAAGGGCCATACTCCTCTCCAATCTGGGTTTTGCTCAAGTCTCGGATAAATTCAAGGACATATTCGAAGAAATTCTGACCACCGGCCGGAATGGTTTGTGGATTTCGAACAGCCGTGATAACTGAACCTAATAATATAGCAATTACAACCCAAGAAGTGATAAGTACTTGGGCATGAATTTGTAAACCTCCGATTTGCCAATAGAAATGTTGGCCTATTTCTACACCTGATATATCGTATAACCCTTTAAGTGGTTTAAAGGAACATGGTATAACATTCATATTGTCCTCTAACAGAAATCCAACTTCAACAAAGGAATTATTTTGATTCAACCATCTATTTATCAATTTATCTACGTTCATAAATGAATTTAGAAATAAAATTCATTAATGAATCGTATGAATCGTAAAATAAATCAAATCTATATTTAGGATATCAAGAAATCACATAACATAAAAAAAACATAAAGAAAAAAAAATGAAAAAACTTAAAAAAATCCAAACAAAAATAGTAACCAATAAAATAAATTCATGGAATTCGCCAAAAACGAACTAATCTTATTAAACCAATCTTCTTCTTAATTAGAAGTTCTTAATTATAATAATATTTCAATAATAAATATAATAAATCAGATTTCAGTAATAAGTTTCAATAATAAGATTTCATAAGACTTCATTGCTAAAAGACTAAAAGAGAATCAACCATTTTGGATATTTTATATTTTATTTTTATATTTATATATTTTTTTTTATATAATTATATAATTTATATAGCTCTAGATATATAGTTAGAACGACCCTCACAAATTGCGGATACTAATTTGGTCAGAATAAATTGAATCGAAGTTAGAGTATCATCATTGGCCGGAATAGAAATATCTGCGATATCTGGGTCACAATTTGTATCAATTAAACAAATTGTCGGAATACCTAAAATGACACATTCTCGAAGAGCCGTATATTCTTCTTTCTGATCAACAAAAATGACAATATCGGGCAATCCCGTCATATATTTGACCCCACCCAGATATTTTTGAAAGATAGATAACTTTCTCTTCAACTTTGCCACATCCCTTTTGGGGAGACGTTTGAATTTCCCCATCTTTTGTTCTGCTCTTAAATTCCTAAACTTCTGAAGTCTCTTTTCTGTAGTAGGCCAATTCGTTAACATACCACCAAGCCATTTTTTATGAACATAATGACATCGAGCCCTTGTTGCTGCTGATGCAACTAAATTCGATACTTTCTTTTTTGTACCAACGATTAAGAAAGTTTTCCCTCTACTTGCTGCATCAAAAACTAAATCACAGGCTTCTGATAAAAAACGAGCAGTTATAGTCAGATTTGTAATATGAATACCTTTACGCTTTGCAGAGATATAAGGAGCCATTCTAGGATTCCATTTTTGAAAATCATGACCCAAATGCACTCCTGCTTTTATCATCTCTTCCAAATTGATGTTCCAATATTTTCTTTCCATTTTATCACACTTTCTCTTTCTCTTTGTTTTTTTTTTTTCAAAGAGATTAAGTACCCTGTGAAATAAATAAATAAAATAATTGTTCCGACGGAACCTTCTAACAAGATTGACCATTGATTGACGAATCAACCCATTAATTTATTTTCATTCTTTCTTTTTTCTTTTATGGATTCCCAAATTCATAATCGGACCAGAAAGTTCAGTTAATGTAATTAAGTAATCAAGTAAAAAAAAGAAACCTATTTTTAGAAGTTACTAAATTACGTAAATGATTGGTCTAATGTCTCATGCAAATTGTTTGGGTCGAAAGAAACAAATAATTTTCTATGGTACAACAAAATATCTCTCATTTTAAACTCGAATATATTCTTCCTTTTGATTTGAAAATGAATGTTTTTGTTTTGCTTTGAACGATGCACTAATTTTTGAAATCCGGTACCAACCGGTATAATACCCCCCAGAACAACGTTCTCTTTCAGGCCTTTCAACCAATCAATACGACCTCGTAGAGCAGCTTTTGCTAAAACTCGAGCAGTTTCTTGAAAACTCGCTTCGGAGATGAAACTTTGAGTATTCAGGGAGGATTTCGTTATTCCCAATAAGATTACTCGATAACAGATTGCTTCGTCCAAAACACGCCCTACTCGTTCTGCTCGCAACAATCCAATCAGTTCCCCAGGTAAAAAAACATTAGACATTCCATCTTCTGAAACCAACACTTTTGATGTTAGTTGACGTATAATAATCTCGATATGTTTATTATGGATCTGTACCCCCTGGGATCGATAAACCTTTTGGATCTTATTAACCAAAGAGATACGACTTTGGGCTATGGTTAGTTCAGCTCCGATCAAGAATCCCCAAGGTCTTCCAAGAATCCTTCGGATACGTTTGTTCCAACCTTCAACTCTCCTTTCGAGATTCATTGATATTGAATCAATTGAACGAACTTCTAAGATCTGTTCCACTTTTGGAAGACCTTGCGTTATGTCACCGGATCTCGATTTTTCATATATAAATGTAATTAATGTATCTCCTTTATCAAAGGTTTCCCCATAATGGCCATGAACAGTTGCTCCTGGAGTGACAAAATAAGGCTTAGCTGATCTTATAACGAAATCGTGAACATGAACAATGAAAATTTGACCAGATTTATTGATGTGTGATCCGTATTTCAATAGACATACATTTTCACAAAGAAATTGTCCAAGGTTCATTGTTGTCCGTTCCTCTTTACAACAATCGTGATGGAGAAAACACCAATACAAATGGAATGAATTCCAAATGATGTTACTACATGGGTCGGGATTATAAATCCTACTATTTTCATCTAAGAAACAGTATTTAAATTGAAGTACTTGAAGCATTTGAAAAGTCTGTTGAAATTTTTCAAGTAAAAAATATTTTTTTAAAAAAACTTGATTATAAGTTCTTAAGTAGTAAGATGAACAAAAATTCGTTATTTTAGGCACAATAATACCCAGGGTACCCAACAAATTCCTATTCCTAATTGGAGTCGTGGGATCCCATTCTTTTGTCGCATTCTTATATATCAAAGTATTGAAGGAAGGAATAGGAATTCGATAACAATTAGACGCCGACAAGATTCTGAAAGATTGACATTCCTTATTTCGATTCAACAACGTACCAACAGTTCCCCGATGTTGAGGAAATGATTGAATCTTTGCCTTGGACTCAAAAGGATTTATATTGGTACGATCTAATTCATTATTGGAAACCAATCCTGAACCTGCCGTATCATACCTTTTTACGGTATACGAAAAAATAGACTTTACTAACTCAATTCTGATGAAATCACGAAGCAGATCATTTGCCCGTATTTCAACAAAGGAAGCATGAACCTCTTCTTCAATAGAACCTTTTTTTTCTTGGTCCCAATTTAATACTAAACAAGTACGAGCTAATTGAATACTTGTGTGAGAAATTCCTTGAATTGACTTGCTATTTCCATAAAGTATATAATGAAAAATTCGAAGTTGGACATTATCCTTTTCCTGCAAGAGGTCCTTAGGGAAAAGTGTTGCTAAATTTATCCCATCAGTTCTTTCATATGTGATTACGGGCCGAACCAAAACAAAATACTTTTTTTTGACCGGTCTGATCCGTTGAACATAGATCCAGTTTTTCCATTTTTTTGATCCTTTTGAATTTTTTCTGGAATTTTTTTTTCCCATTCCTGGCAGTATCAAAATGCTCCTGGGCTTAGATATTTTATCCGTCTTCCCAGGAAAACAAATATCTCCAGAAAAAATTCGAAGTTCCATACTTTTTTTTTTTCTCTTCACTTGGACTAATCCCCCTGTTCGGCTTCTTGTATTTATATTGAAAGCAAGTCGTGTATTTACTCCAATGATACTATTGTTCCGAACCATTATGCGCGAAGATACGGGTAAGATATGTACTTCCTCGGGAATGAAAAAAAGTCTATCGATTCTCATTTGCATTTGGTATTTCGGACTAAATTCTTTTGATTTTCTATACTCAATCAAATCCTCTTTTTTTACGATTGAATCTCTTTTGCCAATCTCAGATTTAGTAATCTCATATTGAATAATTCCCGAACTGTTTCTTCTGTAACGCGGCTCATCAAAATAAGCAAAAATACTATTTCTACGTAAAATACCATCTATAGGTATTTGAATAGAAATACCAAAATAGGGTATTCTTTTAGTTCCTCGTTCTTGATCATATTGTAAGGGAATCACGAATCTATTTCTTCGCTTTTTCCCCAAAGAATCGTCGAAATTATCTTGACGAATCCAAGGATCTATGGGATTCCAATGACCATTGGATAGGATTTGATCAGGTTTTGAATAGTCAATAATTTCCCTATCTTTTTTCACAAAAGTAGTAAGTGAGGAATCAAAGATATATCTTTCTTCGGCAGAAAAAGAATTAGCATTCATTTGATCTTGATCCTTGTGAAGGGAAAAAGACACTATGCTGGATCTGTATCTACCTTCCGCTAATATCCATAAATAACTTGTTTTTGGTAATAGATGAACATTACTATATGGTGGATATTCGGACGCATGATATACATCAGTACTCCAGTGCATTTCTCCTTCTGACTCAGAATAAATATGTTTTCGAACCTTCTCCTTAAAATGAAAAGTGGGCGTTCCGCCACGAATCTCCGCAATCACTTGTTCTGATTCGACATATTGGTCATTTTGAACTAAAATCAAACTTTTAGTTGGAATATTCACATTATGTCGAATATCTCGACTCTCAATAGTTACATACAAGTCTATAAAACATATAAAAGCGGGGTGTCCATGACGGGTACGCGTGGGATGAACCAAATCCTCATCCAATTTTACTTTTCCATTAGAGGGAGCTCGTACATGTTCGGCAGTACCGCCTGTGAATACTCCGCCGGTATGAAAAGTTCTTAATGTTAGTTGAGTCCCCGGTTCCCCAATTGATTGAGCCGCAATAATGCCTACAGCTTCTCCCAACTCGACTAAATCCCCATGAGCGGGACTCCGACCATAACATAATTGACAGATCCAAGATGCGTTTTTGCAAGTAAAAGGGGTTCGAATATATATTGGGTGTATTCGAAAGGTTATGAATCGATTGACAAGTTCAATTCCAATATCTTGATTTCGAGTGGCGATGCATCGTGGGCCAATATATATATTATCTGCTAATACACGACCAATTAGTGTTTGGACAAAAATTTGTTCTTTCATCCCATTTCGAGGACTCACGGAAATACTTCGGATAGTACCACAATCCGTTCTACGTACAAGAACATGTTGAACTACTTCAACAAGTCTACGCGTGAGATATCCAGCATCTGATGTTCGTATAGCGGTATCTACAACTCCTTTGCGGGCTCCGTAGCAAGAAATTATATATTCTGTCAAAGAAAGCCCTTCGCGTAAATTGCTTTGAATGGGTAAATCAATCATTTGTCCTTGAGGATCCGACATTAATCCTCTCATACCTACTAATTGATGCACTTGAGATGCATTTGCTCTAGCCCCCGAAAAGGACATTAGGTGGACTGGATTAGAGGGATCAGTCATCCGAAAATTAGGATTCATTTCTTGTCTCAAATATTCACTTGTAGCATACCATATCTCAATGGATTGACGTAATTTTTCGACCACATGTACATTCCCGTAATGATGGTTTTTCTCTAAAATAAAACTTTGTTGTTCAGCGTCTTGAACTAACCATCCCTTCGAAGGGATGGTTAAAAGATCATCAATTCCTAACGAAATAGATGTAGCAGTAGCTTGCTGGAAACCCAAAGTTTTCAATTGATCCAGGACATGTGATGTATATGCCATTCCGAAATGATCTATTAATCTGCTAATAAGTCGTTTCATAGCAGTTCCATCTATCACCTTGTTATGAAAGGCCAGATCAGCGCGTTCTGCCATAAGGACCTCCCTATTCTGCTAAGTCAAATTCAACAATGGACCTGGGTTAGTGATTTGAAAACTTCCTTTCCTTAATCTTTATTCACACAGAAATGAATAGGAAACGCAAATTCCCGCGAGTCTGGGCATCACGAATACAAATTCATTTAATAGATTCTTCTTAGTTTTTATTTATGAGTTCGATAGCCTATGAGTAGGCCCGACAAAAACCCTGTATGGCTTCTTCTATTTCTCGATAAAAAGAAAGGTGACCAACAGTAGTTCGAATGTATATACAACGAGTTTCTCTTTTTATACTTCCTACTATTTGATAGTGCTTATAAATCTCATTATAATTACCAAAAGATTCATATTGAAGTTCGATGGGAACTTCTCTTGAGCCAACAACGCGTTGATCTAGTCTCCACCGGAGCCAAAAAGGACTATCTAAATGGATTCGTTTCTGCCGATAAGCTCCAAGTGCATCATAAGAACTAGAAAAATATGGCTCTTTCTCTTTTGTATACTGACAGTCATTATTGTAACAGTCATTATTGTCAACTGTTTCCTTCTTATAGTTTCTGCAACTCTCATTATATTGATTATACCGATTTGCACAAATACCTCGGGGATTCCCAATCGTTAATATATAGAGTCCAATAAGCATATCTTGAGTTGGTACGCAAACGGGATCTCCAATAGTTGGAGACAAGAGATTCATATGAGAAAACATAAGTAAACGAGCTTCTGCTTGAGCTTCCAGAGATAAAGGTACGTGAACAGCCATTTGATCCCCATCAAAGTCTGCATTGAAGCCCTTACAAACTAATGGATGTAAACAAATAGCACGCCCCTCCACTAAAATGGGTTGGAACGCCTGTATGCCTAATCTATGCAGGGTGGGCGCTCTATTCAACAATATAGGATGCCCCTGCATAACTTCGCGAAGTATTTCCCATACAATGGGTTCTTTTTCCCGAATTTTGCTTTTAGCAATCGCTATGTTAGAAGCAACATGTTGTCTGATTAAATCACGAATTACAAATATTTGGAAGAGCTCTATTGCTATTTCTCGAGGTAATCCACATTGATGTAATGAAAGCAAAGGACCCACGACAATGACGGAACGCCCCGAATAATCGACCCGTTTACCAAGCAGAGTCTCACGAAATCTTCCTTCTTTGCCTTCAATTATATCGGAAAATGACTTGTAAACCCTATTATGACCATCCCTCATGGGTTGTCCGCGGATCCCATTATCGAGAAGTGTATCCACAGCCTCCTGTACCAATCTCTCCTGACACATTACTAATTCCCCTGGCGTAGATCCACTTGTTACTAATAGATCAGTAAGAATATTATTTCGATAGATAACTCTTCTATAGAGTTCATTAAGATCGGAACTCATTAGTTTACCCCCATCTATCTGAATGATTGGTCTCAACTCAGGAGGAAGAACTGGTAATAAGCACAAAACCATCCGTTCTGGGTCTACATTTGTTCGAATAAAATGTTTAGCTAATTCTATACGCCTAACCAAAAAATCCTTTCTTCTTCTAATTTTTTTATCTTCCCATTCATATTCATTTCCGGCGAGTTCTTTGTTTACTAATTCCTTCCATTCTACCAACGAATTATCTATAATAATTCGCAAATCCAAATCGGCTAATTGTTGTCTAATAGCACCTGACCCCGTAGAGATTTCTCGATTTCGAAATGTTTCGAAACCTTGAGTAGTAAAAAAAAGAGGGATGCTGTATTTCCAGGATTGTATTTCATATTGGAATGAACCTCGTAATCGTAAGAAAGTAGGTTTTTTAGTTATGGGCCTAGCAAAAAAAAAATTGAGATAGGTTCCTATAGGATTCCCCCCCACACAATCGGACGTGAAGGTTTCCTCTCATCCGGCTCGAGTAGTTACACCAAATAAAGAAAAGGGTTATTCTTTTTTTTTTTTTCACTTTTTTTTTGATCAAACCCTACAAAAAGCTACTCTTTACTCAAGTTCCCAGTAAAGGTCATCCTTTCATTGATTCATTCTTATCGTATTTTCTTTTTATTCTACTTTTTTGACTTTCTTTTATGTTTATGTTTTTTTGTTTACGAATAAAAAGGAAATGTGAAATTCTTGAGTAGTCTACTTCCACTCAAATGATTAATCCCCCAAAAGGGATATCTTGCGTAAAGGATTTCTTTGTCTATATTTTATTGTTACGTTCGATCTTTTTTAGGTCCTTACTAACCTCGATGGCCATGATGTCCCTTGAAGCATATATGCGATAAATAGGCTCCTAACCATGCCAAAGTGGAATTTATAATTATAATTCCACAAATTCCATTTTTTCACGAGGTATAACTAGGAAGGACCATGGATCAATTCCCCTTTTGAAGTATTTAATGCATCCGTAATTCTGAGCTTCATGTTTCTCCTCCCAAGACACATGTCAGAGCCAGGGGCATCCCAATCAGATTGAATAGGATGACAGTTTCTAAATCCGAATCTGTCAAATGAAAATTTCGATCAAATCACACATCGCAATATACTAGGTTTTCTAAGTCCCTAAGGGGTTTATCTAAAAGATTCGCAATATAACTAGGAAGACGTTTCAAATACCACACATGAGTCACTGGGCATGCGAGTTTTATGTATCCCATTTTGTACCTTCTTACCCGAGAATCAACAAATTCCACCCCGCATTCTTCACAAGATTTTGGTTCTTCTTTTTCAGCCCCAATTTCTTGGTAATTTCCACAAGAACAAATCCCACTTTTTATGGGTCCAAAAATTCTTTCACAAAACAATCCGTCTTTCTCCGGTTTATTGGTTTGATAATGAAAAGTATAGGGTTTTGTAACCTCTCCAACTATCTCTCCATTGGGTAGAATTCTATCTACCCAAGCCCTAATTTGTTGAGGGGAAACTAGTCCAATTCGAAGTTGTTGATGTTTATACTGGTCTATCATATAATAAAGAATATAAATTCTGATTAATTTATTAATTTCGATCAAACTTCCTTCCTATTTATCTGGAAGTTCTTTTCAGATATAAGGAAATGATTCAGTTCCAGAGCCAAAGATCGTAGTTCTCGAACGAGCAATCGAAAGGATTCTGGAGCACCCTCTGGTTTAGGTATTGTTCCTCCCATAATCATAGCACTAAATACTTCTTGACGAGCTATAATATGATCAGATTTGTAAGTAAGCATCTCTTGTAAAATATGAGAAACACCAAATCCCTCTAGAGCCCAAACTTCCATTTCTCCTACTCGCTGACCCCCCTGTCTTGACCTCCCTCTAAGGGGTTGTTGTGTAACAAGTGCGTAATGCCCACTAGAACGCCCATGAATTTTATCATCAACTTGATGAATCAATTTGAGAATATAAGACTTTCCTATTAGAACAGGTTTTTCAAAAAGATCTCCTGTTCTTCCATCAAATATTCTGCTTTTTCCTGGATATTCGGGTTCAAAAACCCATGGATTTTTTGTTTTCTTACTGGCTTCATATAATTCAGAAAACACTAGTTTTCTTGAGGCCTCTTCCTCATATCTCTCATCAAAGGGTGCTATTCTATAGTGTCTCTTTAGCAGATACCCCGCTAACCCGAGCGAACATTCAAATATCTGTCCCACATTCATTCGCGAGGGGACTCCTAATGGGTTGAATACCATATCAACGGGCGTTCCATCTTGCAAATAGGGCATATCTTGTATAGACAAAATCCTAGAAATTATACCTTTATTCCCGTGCCTTCCAGCTACTTTATCACCCACTTTGATTTCGCGTTTCTGTAAAATATATACACGAATCCTTTCTGTATTATAATTATAACTGGAACGCCCCTTGATATGGCTCCATCTCACATCAATAACTCGCCCCCTTCCGCCTATAGGTAGTTTTAGAGAAGTTTCTTTTGAAGTGGATACCTTAATGCCGAGGATAGCTCGTAATAATCTATCCTCTGGGGTATATGACGATTCGTTTGCTGCTTGAGGTGTTAATTTACCTACTAAGATATCACCTTCTTCTATCCAAGATCCCAACATCACAATTCCATTTCTGTCTAAATTTCGGAGTAAATGAGCCTCTAAATGCGGGATCTCCTTAGTGATTTTTTCCGGACCTTGGCTTGTTACATAAGTCTGAATTTCATATTTCCGGATGTTAAAAGAAGTATAAATATCTTCATAGACCAGGCGTTCGCTAATTAGTACTGCGTCTTCAAAATTGTAACCTTCCCATGGCATATAAGCTACTAATACATTTTTCCCTAAAGCGAGTTCCCCACCAGCTGTAGCCGCACCGCTCGCTAGAATTTGTCCCTTTTTCATGTATTTACCCCGCCGAACATTAGTTTTTTGATGCATACAAGTGTTTTTGTTGGAACATTGATATATAACTAATGGAATCCTTAAAGTATCCCCATTACTTGATAAATGGATCTTGTGAGTATCGATAGAAATGATTTTTCCCTTGCGTTTGACTATAGCTGAAATTCCCGAATCGAGAGCCGTTTGGCCTTCCAGCCCAGTTCCAACAATGCACTTCTCGGAACGAGAAAGGGGAACCGCTTGGCGCTGCATATTACAACTCATTAAAGCTCGATTCGCATCATTATGCTCGATAAAAGGAATGAGGGAAGCTCCAATAGAAAAATATTGGAAGGGAAAAATGCTTCTAAGATGAATCTCCTCCCATGCAATAGTAAGGAATTCTTGACGATATCTAGCTGGAACAACCTGTTGTTCTTGAATACCCTGATGCAAAGCCAAAGAATTTCCTGCTGCTACCATATAATATTCATCTCGATTTGGGGATAAATAAACCATCTGTGCTTCTTTTGATCTCTCAGATAATTCATAAAACGGGCTCTTGATAGATCCCCAATAACTAACCTTCACATGAATAGCTAAGGATCCCATAAGTCCAACATTGATTCCTTCGGATGTATCAATTGGACAAATACGTCCATAGTGACTCGGGTGGATATCTCGTATCCGAAAACTAGCAGTTCGCCCCGTCAATCCCCTAGGACCCAAATAACTCCATTTTCGTGCATGAACAATTTGTGTCAACGGATTAGTTTGATCCAAAACTTGAGATAAGGGATGTAGGCCAAAAAAGGATTCATAAGTAGTTGTTAATGAAGTGGAAGTTACCAAATTTTGAGGAGTCGGTATCCTTTTATGTCTGATTGCTCCACATATAGTTCTTCGAACCACATTTTCTAAACGAACAAGAGCCAATCCCAATTGATCCTGTAATAAATCTGCTACAGAACGAATACGTTTATTTTTCAAGTGATTCATATCGTCAAGTGTACCCATTCCCAATTTCATTCCAATCAAATGATCCACAGCAGCTAATAGATCTCGTGGTAACAAAAATGTATTATTTTGGGGTATATCAAGATTGAGTCTGCGATTCATATTTCGTCGACCAATTTTTCCTAATTCACATTTTTGTTGAAAAAATCTATTTTGTAATTCCTTGCATAAGGACTCAGAAAATACCGGATCTCCTTCTACACAGGCAAATTGTTGATAAAACTCCAAAATAGCATTTTCTTTTGATCCAATCTTTTTTTTATCTTTATCATTCGGGAAAGAAAAGATAATTTCAGGGTAACAAACATTATCTAAAATTTCTCTGATATTCGAACCCATAGCTGATGATAGAACTAGAATAGATATTTTTTGTTTTCTACTTACACGGGCCCATATCCTTGCTTTTCGATCAATTTCTAATTCTAGCCTTCCCCCCCAATCCGATATTATAGTACTAATATAGACAGAAATTCCGTTATGTTCCAATTCTGAACGATAGTAAATGCCGGGACTTTGCAATATTTGGTTGATCACAATTCGGTATATTCCATTTATTATAAAGGTTCCAAAAGAATTCATTATAGGGATGTTTCCAAGAAAAACGGTTTGTTCTTGCATCTTTCTACTGGTTTTCCAAATTAATGTCGCGGGTACATATAATTCAGAAGAATATGTAAGTGATTCATATACCACATCCTTTTCTTTTTTCAAGGGCTCCAACAATTGACATGTTTCTACAAGGAATTGAAATTCAATTTCTTGATCTCTGTCTTCAATTATTGGAAACTTCTTAAATTCTTCCGTCAAGCCCTGATTAATGAACCTCAAAAATCCCTCCAATTGTATATGACTAAATCCAGGTATTGTGTACATTCCCTCATTTTCATTCTGGAGCATATGAATCTGAAGTTTCCTCTTTATTTTATTGAAAAATGAAAAAAAAAAATCCCATTCTTGCCTTGGCTTACTATTCCTCGACCTATACCGATCAATATAGCAATGATGGAATCAATATTCTGTTTACCGAATCACATAAAATTTGAGCTCATATCATACGTATATAATGAGAGCAAGACAGAGATATGAAGGGCATTTTCGACGCAACTTCGAATTTGAATTTGAGCCAGGTACAACAAAACAAATAGAAAGAAATGGAAATTCAATTGATAAAGCATTCTTGGGAGACAAATTCTGTCACTTAGGTTACGCTAATGGAGTCTTTTATCGGATATCCAAATTGATCCAATTTCTAACCAATTTCTAACTCATTTTATTATTACTTTTATTATTACATTATTACTTAATTTCTTTTTATTTATTATTTTATTATCATTTTATATTTCTTTTATTTTATATTATTATATTATATTTATTTATATTATTTACTTATATTTTTTTTTTCTCTTTTGTTTCATTATTTCAAATCAATTTCATTTATATAATTTATATGTATATATTTATATATATTTATTATATATATTTAGATTCCTTCTTATATTATATATTTAGATTCTTATATTATATATTATTTATTATATTAGTTATATTTAGTATACATTATAGTATACATTAATAATTTCGAGTTTTATTATTATTAGGAGTATCAATTTGGTAGTAGAATTGATAAAAAAAGAAATACAATTGAATTGCGTACGTCCTAGTCATAGGAATAATCTCTAGGAAGTACATGCCAGTACATGGATAACTAGATAGTTATCCATATAGCATATCTTTTATCATAATTGAGTTTGGTGAAACACAACATATGCCAGGTTGCGCTCGATCATCATGTCTATTTTTGCAATATGCAATGCAAAAACAAGGATCCGAATATGTGCTTAATAGATAATAACCCCGAGCTCGGCGGACACGTATAAAATCTGGCTGGAGCTTACCCTGTTCTGGGGTTTACATATACACATATATTTGATTTGTATTTGATTTGATTATGAATTTCGTAATTTCGAATGGAAAATGATAATGAATAATTATCATTATTAGTCGTAAATTAATTGGATTTTGCATCCATTAAGGGGATGCAAATAGAGATACAAATTTCATAACTATTCCCAAATTCAAAGTAAGAGTCAGAGTCAAGTAAAAGAAAAAAGAAAAGAAAAAGTACATAGTTCATGAAGGAAAGAGCGAATTCTTCTAATTTTACCTGAATTTGACGCTCTGTGACCAGTGCGGGGAATCTTCTATTCTAGATCTAGAAAAGAGAAGTTTTTAAGAAACGCATGTTTTGAGATACAATCAATCGAAGAAAAAAATAAAAAAAAGGATTCAATATTCAATAAAAAAGAGGAGAGGAATAGAAAAATATAGATGGAATTTTTATTTTTTTTGGATGGAATTTGGCGACATGGCCAAGTGGTAAGGCAGGGGACTGCAAATCCTTTATCCCCAGTTCGAATCTGGGTGTCGCCTAATCCACAAAAAAAGACTTGGATTATTGGAAATAATAATCAGAATATTCTTATTATATTCATAATTATATTTTTTATTTTATTTTTTTATATTATTTTTATATTTTTATATTCTAATATTATATCATATATTATATATTATATTATAATATAATTATTATAATTATATTTTGATTTTTATATTGTTTTTATATTATATTTATTGATTTTTATATTGATATATTGAAATATTGAATCAATAATGGACTAATTCCTTGATTTCATAGAGAATAGGGAGGGGCATCATTCACATGGATATGGATATAGTAAGTCTGGCTTGGGCTGCTTTAATGGTAGTTTTTACTTTTTCTCTTTCACTTGTAGTATGGGGGAGGAGTGGGCTTTAGAGCTAGGAAGATTATTAATTGGAATGGAGTACTTTACGAGTACTTTACAGTTTAAAAAAGAATAGATATATAATTTCTAATATTTAAGTCAAAGTATAAAGTAAAGTATTAAGTAGATGAGAAAAAGTGTCTTTCTGTTTTCTGTATAAAACTTTCTTTTAAGAATAAAGAATAGGAAGATGAATACAATACTCAAATCTATTGTGTGATCGAAAGTATAATCGAAAGTATAGTGTGGTAGAGGGAGCTATATATAGCTCTCTCTACCACACTATCTCGGATACTTCTGATTCCGGCCCAATCATTTCATTGAAGTCATTTAATACTTAAATAGAATTTGAAACCCTTTCATTTCGTTCATAATTGATAAGAAAAAATGAAAAAGGAAGAATCCAAGTTGAATTCAAATTAATTATTTTGGCTGACTGTTTTGACGTATATAATAAGTAAAAAAGCAGTAGGAACTAAAATGAACAGCGCAGTAGCAATAAGCGCAAGAATATTGACTTCCATAAGCTATTTGTTTTTTGTTTCACAATAATTCGGGATCTAATCCCATAGCCATAAAGATGATAAAGTGGACTCCTATCAATCCAAAGGTACGAATTGATAATACTAACCCGGATAGATATTGTGAATCGCAATATCTAATTTATCAAATAGACTTATCGTCGGGAAAGGAATAGTATAACTAGAACATAGTATAACATAAAAAGATCTTTTATTCATACTCAAAAACAGGATTCTTTCTTTTTTTTTTATGAGAAATGCAAAACGAAAACAAAAGAAAATACAAAATAAATAAAGATTCGAAGATGAAATTTCGTTCCCTGTCCTTCCTTTAACGGACAAAGAAGAGATGAATTTATAAATTCATCGGATTAGAATATAATTCTAGTTCGGGACTGACGGGACTCGAACCCGCAGCTTCCGCCTTGACAGGGCGGCGCTCTGACCGATTGAACTACAATCCCAGCCATATGTATGGCATACATATACATAGTTGTATGTGTATGATTTAATTTAAATTTAAGAAAAGCATTTTATTGAATAGATTCTATTGAATAGGAAAGAATGGATGAGAAAAACTAGAGATAGAGAACAAATGAACTCTTTTTTTTTTATTGATTTATATTTTTATTTATTTATATGGATCCGGCATTATTTTATTCATTATTTTATTCTATTATTTTATTCTTTATTCGAGGGGAAAAATTGGTTAGATCATATTCATGAAGCGACGAATTCTTGGGCCGAGCTGGATTCGAACCAGCGTAGACTTCTTGTCAACGAATTTACAGTCCGTCCCCATTAACCGCTCGGGCATCGACCCAGGAAGGCTGAATTCTAGGTTTATGAATAATGGATAATACTGATATGATAATCCACAATCAACTACCTTTCATAGTCCCCTACCCCCAGGGGAAGTCGAATCCCCGTTGTCTCCTTGAAAGAGAGATGTCCTGAACCACTAGACGATGGGGGCGCCCAACCATCATCATACTATAACTATATATAGAGTATGAGTAGTTTTTTGGAATTGTCAATATAGAAATTATATTTCTGTTTTAATTATATTTCTGTTTTATATTTATATTCAATTCTATGACTAGATCTGAAGAGTCTTTCCTACTACGATCCAATAGAATTTTGTATTTGATAGTTCGTTCATGAATGAGCTAGCCCGTACTCCCATAAATATTTTCGATCTTAGAACTATATCTATCAACTAGAAATAGAAAAAAAATTGAATTTGAATAGAAAATGAAGACGCCTAAATTGAAAAAAAAAACAGGCCCTTTTAACTCAGCGGTAGAGTAACGCCATGGTAAGGCGTAAGTCATCGGTTCAAATCCGATAAGGGGCTTTTTTTTTATTTTCAATTCAAACCTGAGTCTTTATTTTTGACGTAGTATAGAATTTGTGATATTTCTTTTCGAAAATCAAAATCTAAAAAAAAAAGAAAATGAACACTATTATCCATTTTGATTAGAATGAGCTCTTTTTATTCTGAGTTATAGTTAGAAGAAGAAGATTCAACATTTCTATTCTATCTAATTCTAATGATAAAATGTATTAGAATGACTCATTGACTGATTAGGAGGAGTCTCTCCCGTAGCGTCATAGTCATCCTATTCATGTCTCATTACATTATTCAAATTCTCTTTTTTGTCCTAAGATCTAAGATATAAATACCCAATCCCGATTATGACTCGCCAAACCAAAGTATTCCTACTCCCCTATTGTTATTAAACATACAAAAAAATAAGTGGACCTGACCTATGGAATGATTACTATAATTAATTATTCTGATATTGAAATTCTATATCGATTCATTCAATTGTAGAAATGTATTTTTCTTTTTTATTTCCTTCCTATTTCCTTAGACCATTGTACCATACAATGCAAAAA